AATGAATTGCCTGACAAAAAGGATTACCTTGATAGGGTAAATCATGAAATTTAACATTTCATTCATTATATTTAATAGAATTAAACTATTCCTAAAAGAATCAAAATCTTTTGTGCGTCATACACTAAAATATAAAAAGATAAGCTAATCAAGCTACTGGGTTCATACCCCATTTATAAAGGTTATAATCCTTTTCTTTTTAATCAAAAAAATTTCTAATAATATTTTTTTAATAATATTAATTTTTGGAACATTAGTAACAATTTCTTCTAATTCTTGATTAGGAGCATGAATAGGGTTAGAAATTAATTTATTATCATTTATCCCCCTAATAAATGATAATAAAAAAAATTTATTAACCTCAGAAAGTTCATTAAAATATTTTTTAACACAAGCTTTTGCTTCTTCAATTTTATTATTCGCTATCATTATATTAATATTTTTTTACAATAATAATTTAACATTATATAATTCATTTAATGAAATTTTAATTTTATCAACATTATTATTAAAAAGAGGAGCGGCTCCCTTTCATTTTTGATTTCCTGAAGTTATAGAAGGATTATCATGAATTAATGGATTAATTTTAATAACTTGACAAAAAATTGCACCTTTAATATTAATTTCATATAATTTTATTTATAATTTTTTTATAATTACAATTATTTTATCAATATTAATTGGATCATTAGGAGGATTAAATCAAACATCAATTCGAAAATTAATAGCATTTTCATCAATTAATCATTTAGGATGAATACTATTAGCAATAATAAATAATGAAATATTATGAATAATATATTTTTTATTATACTCTTTATTTTCTTTTTCTATTGTATTAATATTTAATAATTTTAAATTATTTTATTTTAATCAAATTTTTAATATATCTATAATAAATCCAATTGTAAAATTATTAATTTTTTTAAATTTGTTATCTTTAGGAGGATTGCCTCCTTTTTTAGGATTTTTACCAAAATGACTAGTTATTCAAAACTTAGTAATAATAAATCAAATATTTATTTTAACAATTAGAGTCTGTTTAACTTTAATTACTTTATATTTTTATTTACGTTTATCTTATAGAATTTTTATATTAAATTATCAAAAAAATTCATGATTATTAAAAAATAATTTTAATAATAAATTATCTTTTATTAGATTAATTTTTAATTTTATTTCAATTAGAGGATTAGTAATAATATCTATAATTTATATTATTATTTAAGAATTTAAGTTAAATAAACTAATAGCCTTCAAAGCTGAAAATATTTGTATTAATCTTTTAATTCTTAAAAATTAAAGCTTTAATAAAATAAATTATTCCTTCAGAATTGCAGTCTAATATCATTATTGACTATAAAGCCTTGATTAAAGAGAATAATTCCCATAAATAAATTTACAATTTATCGCCTAAACTTCAGCCATTTAATCGCGACAATGATTATTTTCAACAAATCATAAGGATATTGGAACATTATACTTTATTTTCGGTGCTTGAGCTGGAATAGTAGGAACTTCATTAAGAATCCTAATTCGAGCTGAATTAGGTCACCCAGGAGCTTTTATTGGAGATGATCAAATTTATAATGTAATCGTAACTGCTCATGCTTTTATTATAATTTTTTTTATAGTTATACCTATTATAATTGGAGGATTTGGAAATTGACTTGTTCCATTAATATTAGGAGCGCCAGATATAGCTTTCCCTCGAATAAATAATATAAGATTTTGAATACTTCCTCCTTCTTTAACACTTCTTATTTCTAGAAGTATAGTAGAAAATGGAGCAGGAACAGGATGAACTGTTTACCCTCCATTATCTTCTGGAATTGCTCATGCAGGGGCTTCAGTAGATTTAGCTATTTTTTCTTTACATTTAGCAGGAATTTCTTCGATTTTAGGAGCAGTAAATTTTATTACTACTGTTATTAATATACGATCTCCGGGAATTACATTAGATCGAATACCATTATTTGTTTGATCTGTAGTAATTACTGCTATTTTATTATTATTATCATTACCCGTATTAGCTGGAGCTATTACAATATTATTAACTGATCGAAATTTAAATACTTCATTCTTTGATCCAGCAGGAGGAGGAGATCCAATTTTATACCAACATTTATTTTGATTTTTTGGACACCCAGAAGTTTACATTTTAATTTTACCTGGATTTGGAATAATTTCTCATATTATTACTCAAGAAAGTGGTAAAAAGGAAACATTTGGAAACTTAGGAATAATTTATGCTATACTAGCTATTGGATTACTTGGATTTATTGTATGAGCTCATCATATATTTACAGTTGGAATAGACGTTGATACACGAGCTTATTTTACATCTGCTACAATAATTATTGCTGTTCCTACAGGAATTAAAATTTTTAGTTGATTAGCTACTCTTCATGGAACTCAATTAACTTATAGTCCCGCTATATTATGAGCGTTTGGATTTGTCTTTTTATTTACTGTTGGAGGATTAACTGGAGTAGTTTTAGCAAATTCTTCAATTGATATTGTATTACATGATACATATTATGTTGTTGCTCATTTTCATTATGTATTATCTATAGGAGCTGTATTTGCTATTATAGCAGGATTTGTTCACTGATACCCTTTATTAACAGGATTAACAATAAATCCAACTTGATTAAAAATTCAATTTTCTATTATATTTGTTGGAGTAAATTTAACTTTCTTTCCTCAACATTTTTTAGGTTTAGCAGGAATACCTCGACGTTATTCTGATTTTCCAGATAGTTATTTAACATGAAATATTGTATCTTCTTTAGGTAGAACAATTTCTTTATTTGCTATTTTATATTTTTTATTTATTATTTGAGAAAGTATAATTACTCAACGAACTCCTAGTTTCCCTATACAACTATCTTCATCTATTGAATGATATCATACACTTCCTCCTGCTGAACATACTTATGCAGAACTTCCATTATTAACTAATAATTTCTAATATGGCAGATTAGTGCAATGAATTTAAGCTTCATATATAAAGATTTTATCTTTTGTTAGAAAATGGCAACATGAGCAAATTTAGGTTTACAAGATAGATCATCACCTTTAATAGAACAATTAAATTTTTTTCATGATCACACATTATTAATTTTAACAATAATTACAATTTTAGTAGGATATATTATAGGAATATTAATGTTTAATAAATTTACTAATCGATATTTATTACATGGACAAACTATTGAAATTATTTGAACAGTATTGCCAGCAATTATTTTAATATTTATTGCTTTTCCTTCTTTACGATTATTATATTTAATGGACGAAATTAATACTCCTTCTATTACTTTAAAATCAATTGGTCACCAATGATATTGAAGTTATGAATATTCTGATTTTTTAAATTTAGAATTTGATTCTTACATAGTACCAACAAATGAACTTGAAACTAATGGATTTCGTTTATTAGATGTAGATAATCGAGTTGTTTTACCAATAAATAATCAAATTCGAATTTTAGTAACAGCAACAGATGTACTTCATTCTTGAACTGTTCCTTCCTTAGGAGTAAAGGTTGATGCTACACCAGGACGATTAAATCAAATTAATTTTTTAATTAATCGACCAGGATTATTTTTTGGACAATGTTCAGAAATTTGTGGAGCAAATCATAGTTTTATACCAATTGTAATTGAAAGAATTCCAATAAATTATTTTATTAAATGAATTACTTCTATAACTAATTCATTAGATGACTGAAAGCAAGTAATGATCTCTTAAATCATATTATAGTAAATTAGCACTTACTTCTAATGAAATAAAACTAAAAAATTAGTTTTATATAAAACCTTAGTATGTCAAACTAAAAAAATTAGTTTAATCTAATATTTTTTAATTCCACAAATAGCACCGATTAATTGGTTAATTTTATTTTTTGTATTTTCAATTACATTAGTAATTTTTAATATTTTAAATTACTTTTGTTTTTTTTATTCTCCAATAAAAACTTCTCAATCATTAAATATTAAATTAAATAAATTAAATTGAAAATGATAACAAATTTATTTTCTGTATTTGATCCTTCAACATCAATTTTAAATTTATCATTAAATTGACTAAGAACATTCTTAGGATTATTTTTAATTCCTATATCATATTGATTAATACCTAATCGATTTCAATTAATTTGAAATAATATTTTATTAACTCTTCATAAGGAATTTAAAACATTATTAGGACCTTCTGGTCATAACGGAAGTACATTAATATTTATTTCATTATTTAGATTAATTATATTTAATAATTTTTTAGGATTATTTCCTTATATTTTTACAAGTACAAGTCATTTAACTTTAACATTAACTTTAGCCTTTCCATTATGATTAAGATTTATGTTATACGGTTGAATTAATCATACTCAACATATATTTGCTCATTTAGTTCCTCAAGGAACCCCTCCAGTTTTAATGCCTTTTATGGTATGCATTGAAACAATTAGAAATGTAATTCGACCTGGAACATTAGCTGTTCGATTAACAGCAAATATAATTGCTGGACACTTATTATTAACTTTATTAGGAAATACAGGTCCAGTTACAACAAACTATATTATTTTATCAATTATTTTAACTACACAAATTGCTTTATTAGTATTAGAATCTGCAGTAGCAATTATTCAATCCTATGTATTTGCAGTATTAAGAACTCTTTATTCAAGAGAAGTAAATTAATGTCAACACACGCTAATCATCCTTTTCATTTAGTAGATTATAGCCCATGACCATTAACAGGAGCAATTGGTGCTATAACAACTGTTTCTGGTCTAGTTCAATGATTCCATCAATATACAATAACATTATTTATTTTAGGAAATATTATTACAATTTTAACAATATATCAATGATGACGAGATATTTCTCGTGAAGGAACTTTTCAAGGATTACATACTTTTCCTGTAACAATTGGTTTACGATGAGGAATAATTTTATTTATTGTTTCTGAAATTTTCTTTTTTATTTCTTTTTTTTGAGCTTTTTTTCATAGAAGATTATCCCCAACTATTGAATTAGGTATAACTTGACCTCCAGTAGGAATTATAGCATTTAATCCCTTTCAAATCCCATTATTAAATACTGCTATTTTATTAACTTCAGGAGTTACAGTTACATGAGCTCATCATGCATTAATAGAAAGAAATCATTCACAAGGTACTCAAGGACTTTTTTTTACAATTATTTTAGGAGTATATTTTACTATCTTACAAGCCTATGAATACATTGAAGCACCTTTTACTATTGCAGATGCAGTATATGGATCTACATTTTATATAGCAACAGGATTTCATGGATTACATGTATTAATTGGAACAACTTTTTTACTAATTTGTTTTTTACGACATATTAATTATCACTTTTCAAAGAATCATCATTTTGGATTTGAAGCTGCTGCCTGATATTGACATTTTGTAGATGTTGTATGATTATTTTTATATATTACTATTTATTGATGAGGTAGATATTTATAAAGTATAATTTTGTATATGTGACTTCCAATCACAAGGACTAAATAATTTTAGTATAAATAATATTAATATTATCTATAATAACAATAATTATTTTTATTATTACAATTGTTGTAATAATACTAGCTACTTTATTATCAAAAAAAACATTATTAGACCGAGAAAAATGCTCTCCCTTTGAATGTGGATTTGACCCAATAAATTCTTCTCGATTACCTTTTTCCTTACGATTTTTTTTAATTGCTATTATTTTTTTAATTTTTGATGTTGAAATTGCATTATTATTACCAATAATTTTAATTATTAAATCCTCAAATCTAATAAATTGAACAATTACTAGATTATTTTTTATTTTTATTTTATTAATTGGATTATATCATGAATGAAATCAAGGAGCATTAGAATGAAATGAATAAATATGAAGCGATTTATTGCAATTAGTTTCGGCCTAATCTTAGGTGAAATTCACCCATATTTTAGGGTAATAGTTAACTATAACATTTAATTTGCATTTAAAAAGTATTGAATTTTCAATTTACCTTATTAATTGAAACCAAAAAGAGGTATATCACTGTTAATGATAAAATTGAATTATATAATTCCAATTAAAGAAATATAAATGGAATTAAACCATTAAAGATAAAAGTTAGCAGCTTTTTCTTGATCCTCATATTTCATTTATATAGTTTAATAAAAACATTACATTTTCAATGTAAAAATAAAAATTTATTTTTTATAAATATTTAAAGATTAAATTAATCACCCTAACATCTTCAGTGTCATGCTCTAAATGTAAGCTATTTAAATTAATTTACTATTACAACTAATATTAATAAAATAATAAATCATAATATATAACTTAATAAATAAATTTTTAAATTATTTTTTTGAAATTCCTGTAAATATAAAGAATAACTTTTTAATTGTATATAAATTATTTGACTTCCAAAAAATTCTCTTCATCCTTGATCAAATCTTTTATAAGAATATAATCCTAATTTTAATGGATAATTAATAATCCCTAATGTAGAAATTATTGGTATAAATCACATTGAACCAACAAAATTTGTAAAATTATAATAATACAAAGCCTTATTAATAAAAAATAATTTAACATTTCTTAAAATATAACCAATACTCCCTCCTACTAAACAAACAAATAAGGTTAATAACTTTATTTTTATTGGTAAACAAATTATTGCAGGATTTAAAAATATTAATCAACTTAATAAACTTCCCCCAATAACAGCTATAATAGTCAAAAAACAAATTTTAAATAATATAGTTCAACCAGAATCATTTAAAGGATGTAATTTACTTTTATTAAAATCCCCTGTTATTGAATAAAAACATAAACGAAAGGAATAGCATACAGTTAATCCTGTACTAAAAAAAAAAAGAAAAAAAACAAAAATATTAACATAAGATAATATTACTATTTCTAAAATTAAATCCTTTGAATAAAATCCTGCTAAAAAAGGTATACCACATAAAGCTAAATTAGCCACATTAAAACAGCTACAAGTTAATGGTATTCTTAATATTAAACTTCCTATTATTCGAATATCTTGAGAATTTTTTATATTATGAATAATTGACCCTGCACATATAAACAATAAAGCCTTAAAAAGAGCATGAGTTAATAAATGAAAAAATGCTAACTTATAAAACCCTATAGATAAAATGCTTATTATTAATCCTAACTGACTTAAAGTAGATAAGGCAATAATTTTCTTTAAATCAAATTCAAAATTAGCCCCTAATCCTGCTATAAATATAGTTAACCCAGAAATTAATAATAAAAATTGACTTATTCATCAATTTATAAGTAAATCATTAAATCGAATTAATAAGTATACCCCTGCAGTTACTAAGGTTGATGAATGAACTAAAGCAGAAACAGGAGTTGGTGCAGCTATAGCTGCAGGTAATCAAGAAGAAAAAGGAATTTGAGCTCTTTTTGTTATAGCAGCTAACATAACTAATGCCCCAATAATTATCATTTCAACATTATTTTTTATTATATCTAAATAAAAAATATAATTTCAACTCCCATAATTTAACATTCAAGCAATTGCTAATAATAAAGCAACATCTCCAATTCGATTTGATAAAGCAGTTAATATCCCAGCATTATATGATTTTACGTTTTGAAAATAAATAACAAGACAATATGAAACTAAACCTAATCCATCTCACCCTAATAAAATTCTAATTAAATTAGGACTAATAATTAATATTATCATTGATATAACAAATATTAAAACTAGTAAAATAAATCGATTAATATTATAATCTTCTTCTATATATTGGTTTCTATAAAAAATAACTAAAGAAGAAATTAATAAAACAAAAGATATAAATATTAAACTTATTCAATCAAATAAAAAAGTTATCACAATTGATATAGATTGTAAACTTAAAACTTCTCATTCAATAAAATAAACTAAATCATTTAATAAAAACTTTAAGCTTATTAAAAATAAAGAACCTCTAATAAATATTAAAAAATAAAATCTAATTTTACAATAATTAATTAATATATTCACGATCTAAAATGAAACCTCATATCATTGACACCACAAATCAATATTTTTTTTAAACTATTTAAATAAATTCATAATATACAAAAACTACTTTTTAAAATTAATAAATTTAAAGGTAATCAGTGTAATATTAATAATAAAAACTCTCGTATTCTACCCCCAGAAAAAAAATAAATACCTGAATAAACCTTTCCATGTTGACTATAAGCAAATAAATATAATGAATAAGCAGCACTAAAAAAAGAAAGTAAAGATAATATAATTATAGAAACTCAAGATCATGCAACAATTCTATTTAATAAAGAAATTTCCCCTAATAAATTTAAAGTAGGAGGAGCAGCCATATTCCCTGAACATAATAAAAATCACCATAATCTTAAAGAAGGCATAAAATTTAATAAGCCTTTATTAATTAATAGTCTACGACTTCCTATCCGCTCATATGAAATATTGGCTAAACAAAACAAACCAGAAGAACATAGTCCATGAGCAATTATTAAAGCATAAGAACCAGTTAACCCTCAATAAGATATAGTTAACAATCCTCTTAAAACAATTCCTATATGAGCAACAGATGAATAAGCAATTAATGCCTTTAAATCTGTTTGTCGTAAACAAACTAAACTAATTAATACTCCTCCTACTAATCTAATACTAATTCATCAATAATTATATTTTATTCCAGAAATTTGTAATAAAGAAAACATACGTAATAACCCATACCCTCCTAGCTTTAATAAAATACCAGCTAAAATTATTGACCCAGAAACAGGCGCTTCAACGTGAGCCTTAGGTAATCATAAATGAACTAAAAATATAGGTATTTTTACTAAAAAAGCAAATACTAAAGATAAATATAATAAATTTATATTTATAAAAAAATAATTAGATAATAAAACAAAAGAAAGAGTATTTATAAAGTTTAAAATATAAAAAATTCCAATTAATAAAGGTAAAGAAGCTAATAAAGTATAAAACAATAAATAAATACCAGCTTGTAACCGCTCTGGTTGATATCCTCAGCCTAAAATTAAAAATAAAGTAGGAATTAATCTAGCTTCAAAAAATAAATAAAACATAAATATTCTCATTGATCTAAAAGTTAAAACTAATATTAATAATAAAAATAAAATTATAAAAATAAATAAAGATTTATAATTATTTAATAAATAAACTTTTTCTCTTGCTATTAATATTAACCCACAAATTCAAAAACTTAATAAAATCAACCCGTATGAAATTATGTCTAAACCAAAATAATAAGAAATATAATTAAAATAATTTAATGAACTTAAATTAATTATAAAAATAAAAGTTAATAAAAAAATTAAATTTTGAACCATTCAATAAAAATTCTTTAAAAAAGAAAGAAAAAATATAAAAAATAAAACAAAAACAAACTTTAACATTGTAAAATTGAAAAACTTTGAAAATAATCATTACCATGAGTTCGAATTATTGAAACTAAAATAGATAAACCTAATACTCCTTCACAAACACAAAAAGTTAAAAAAAATATACTAAAATAAGTTTCATAATTTATAAAATTTAAATAAAAAAATAAAAAAATAAATAATCTTAACACTATATATTCTAATCTTAATAAAGTAGATAATAAATGTTTACGATTAGAAACAAATACTATACAACCAAATAAAAATATAATCATAGATAAATAAAATATTAAAAATATATTTGCCATTAATATTAGTTTAAATAGTTTAACAAAAACATTAGTCTTGTAAACTAAAAATAAAAATTATTTTTTTTAAACTTCAAGAAAAAAGAAATCTCTTTTTCATTAACTCCCAAAGTTAATATTTTATATAAACTATTTCTTGATATTACAAAATTAATTATTATAATAATTTGCTTAATTATAAGATTTATTTTTATACAAATAAAACATCCTTTATCAATAGGATTAATATTATTAATTCAAACTTTTTTAACTTGTTTAATTACTGGAATTTATGTAGAATCTTTTTGATTTTCTTATGTTTTATTTTTAATTTTTTTAGGGGGTATACTTATTTTATTTATTTATGTAACATCATTATCATCAAATGAAATATTTACTATATCTTTTAAATTAACTATATTTAGAATATTTTTATTATCAATAACAATTATAATTTTTATATTATTAGATAAAAGATTAATTGAACAATTTATTACAAATATAGAAATAAAAAAATTATCAATAGATACTAATTTAATTAATGAAAATATTTTATCTTTAAATAAAATATATAATTTTCCAACAAATTTAATTACATTATTATTAATTAATTATTTATTTTTAACATTATTAGTAACAGTAAAAATTACAAAAAAATTTTATGGTCCATTACGACCTATAAATTAATGTTTAAACCTATTCGAAAAACCCACCCTTTAATTAGAATTGCAAATAATGCATTAGTTGATCTACCTGCACCATCAAATATTTCGGCTTGATGAAATTTTGGTTCACTACTTGGTTTATGTTTAATATTACAAATTTTAACAGGACTGTTTTTAGCAATACATTATGCTGCAGATATTGAAACAGCTTTTAACAGAGTAAATCATATTTGCCGAGATGTTAATAATGGATGATTTTTACGAATTTGCCACGCCAATGGGGCTTCATTTTTTTTTGCTTGTTTATTTATTCATGTAGGACGAGGAGTATACTATGAATCATATTTATATCACATAACTTGAAATACAGGAGTTATTATTTTATTTTTAACTATAGCAACAGGATTTTTAGGATATGTTTTACCTTGAGGACAAATATCTTTTTGAGGAGCTACAGTTATTACAAATCTTTTATCTGCTGTACCTTATTTAGGAATAGACTTAGTTCAATGAATTTGAGGAGGATTTGCTGTTGATAATGCAACTTTAACTCGTTTTTTTACATTTCATTTTATTTTTCCTTTTATTATTTTAGCTTTAATAATAATTCATTTATTATTTTTACATCAAACTGGATCAAATAATCCTCTAGGATTAAATAGAAATGTAGATAAAATTCCATTTCACCCATACTTTATTTACAAGGATATTTTTGGATTTATTGTATTTTTATGAATTCTTATTGCATTTATTTGAAAATTTAATTATTTATTAATAGATCCAGAAAATTTTATTCCAGCTAATCCTTTAGTAACTCCTATTCACATTCAACCAGAATGATATTTTTTATTTGCTTATGCAATTTTACGATCAATTCCTAATAAATTAGGAGGGGTAATCGCATTAGTTTTATCTATTGCTATTTTATTAATTTTACCTTTTACTCACATAAGCAAGTTCCGAGGATTACAATTTTATCCTTTAAATCAAATTTTATTTTGAAATATAGTAATTGTCGCCTCTCTTTTAACATGAATTGGAGCTCGACCTGTAGAAGACCCATATATTTTAACAGGTCAAATTTTAACAGTCTTATATTTTTCATATTTTATTATTAACCCTCTTTTAGCTAAATTCTGAGATAAATTATTAAATTAAATTAATAAGCTTTTATAGCATATGTCTTGAAAACATAAGAAAGAAGTAAATCCTTCTATTAATTTGTACTAAAAATTATTCATTAAAATAATATAGAAATAAAAAAAATTTTTAATCCTACAAAAAAAAATAAATAATTTAAAGATAAAGGCAAAAAACTTTTTCAAGCTAAATATATTAATTTATCATATCGAAACCGAGGTAAAGTCCCTCGAACTCAAATAAAAATAAATGAAATAAAAGTTAATTTAAAAAAAAATATTAATCTATAAATATCACTTCCTAAAAAAATTACTACAAATAGCATACTTATAAATAAAATACTAGAATACTCAGCTAAAAAAATTAAAGCAAATCCCCCTCTTCTATATTCAACATTAAATCCAGAAACTAATTCAGATTCACCTTCAGCAAAATCAAAAGGAGTACGATTAGTTTCTGCTAAACAAGAAGCTAATCAAACTAACCCTAAAGGAAAACAAAAAACAATAAATCAAACATAATCTTGATAAACATGAAAATTTATAAAATTATAATTTCCAACTAAAAAAATAAATCTCAATAAAATTAAAGCTAAACTTACTTCATAAGAAATAGTTTGAGCAACTGCCCGTAAACCCCCTAATAGAGCATAATTTGAATTTGAAGATCAACCAGCGATTATTACTGTATAAACCCCTAAACTAGTACAACACAAAAAAAATAAAACTCCTAAATTAAAAGAATATAATTTAATCAAATAAGGAATACATATTCAAATTAATAAAGATAAAAATAATGAAAATACTGGAGAAAAATAATAAGAAATATAATTAGATAATAATGGATATGTTTGCTCCTTAGTAAATAATTTTACAGCATCACTAAAAGGTTGTAATAACCCATTAAACCCAACCTTATTAGGGCCTTTTCGAATTTGAATATATCCTAAAACCTTTCGTTCTAATAAAGTTAAAAAAGCAACACCTACTATAACACAAATAACTAATAATAATCTTCCAATTAAAGGTATTAAATTATCAATAATAAACAATACTATTTATAATTAAAAATTATATTTATAAATTCTAAATTTATTGCACTAATCTGCCAAAATAGTAAATTAATTTAATAATTTTCATTATAATAAAATTATATTTTTTATATTAGGTCCTTTCGTACTACAATATAATAATTAATTAAAGATAGAAACCAACCTGGCTTACACCGGTTTGAACTCAGATCATGTAAGAATTCAAAGGTCGAACAGACCTAAACTTTAAACTTCTACACCTAAAAATAACTCTTAATCCAACATCGAGGTCGCAATCTTTTTTATCGATATGAACTCTCTAAAAAAATTACGCTGTTATCCCTAAGGTAACTTAAATTTTTAATCCATATAACAGGATCCTTTAATCATAAATATATGTTAATAAATAATAAAAGTTAATTTAATTTTAATACCACCCCAGTAAAATTTTATTTAAAATATAATTTTTAAAATTCTTTATAAATTATAATTTATAAAAATAAAGATCTATAGGGTCTTCTCGTCTTTTAATTACATTTTAACTTTTTAATTAAAAAATAAAGTTCTATAAAAATTTTAAAAAAACAGTATATATCTCATTCAACCATTCATACCAGCCTTCAATTAAAAGACTATTGATTATGCTACCTTCGCACGGTCAAAATACCGCGGCCCTTTAATACTCAGTGGGCAGGTTAGACTTTAAATAAAATACAAAAAGACATGTTTTTGATAAACAGGTGAATATATTTAATTTGCCGAATTCTTCATTAAAACCTAACAATTAAATAATTTTATAAAAATTAATATACTAATTTTATCATAATTATTAAAATTTTTTTATTAAATTTTAAATTTTAATAAAAAATTTAATTTAAAATAAATAATTTTTTATAAAAAATAAATTATAACAAATTTATTAATAATAGCTATTTTTAAGCTTATATTTATTCAAAAATTATAAAAATATAAAAATTTATTTTAAAGCTCATCCCTTAAAATATTATTTTATTTATTTATTAAATTAAAAAAATTAAAATAATAAAATAAATAAACTAAATTAAATTTATTTCTTAAAAAACTAGATATATTTTAAAACGATTAACATTTCATTTCTAATTATATATTTAAAATATTTATTTTACAATAACTTTAATATATAATTAAATCTTTAAAATTCGAGAAAAATTAATATAATAATTAATTATTTAATAAACCCTGATACACAAGGTACAACAAATAAAATTTTCTTTTAAATTAAAAATTTTTCAAATTATTTCAATATTCTTTTAAAATACTAATACACTATAATTAAAATTATTATTTCATTATAAATTACTACAACTAAAATTTTTAAAATTACTTTTATTAAATAATAAATAAAAAAAAAAAATTAATAAATAATTATTATCAATTTAAATTGATTTGCACAAATTTCTTTTCAATGTAAATGAAATACTTTACTAATTAAGCTTTAAATTGTCATTCTAGATACACTTTCCAGTACATCTACTATGTTACGACTTATCTCATTTTAAAAATGAGAGCGACGGGCGATGTGTGCATGTTTTAGAGCTATAATCATATAAATAATCTTTTTTATATTACTATTAAATCCACCTTCAAATTTTTATTTCAAAAAATTATCCGTATAAATACTTTTATTGTAATCCATTTCTACTTAAACATAAACTGCACCTTGACCTGACATTTTATTTAATAAAATATTTAGAAAATTATTAATCTTATAATATATTCTGATGACGACGATATACAAATTGATTACAAATTTAAGTAAGGTCCAACGTGGATTATCAATAACAGAACAGATTCCTCTAAATAGACTAAAACACCGCCAAATTCTTTAAATTTTAAGAATATAACTAATACTACTTAAGTATTTTTAATTATTTAATTTTAATAATAGGGTATCTAATCCTAGTTTATAATAAAATTTTTATAGCTTAAATTAATCTTAAATTAATTATAAATAAATTTAAAAATTTCACCTAATAAATTTATAAATAAATTAAATAAAAAAAATTTAACTAATACTAAAAATTTTTATTTGCATCATTTGTATAACCGCAGTAGCTGGCACAAATTTTACCAATACTATATATTATTACTAATTCAAAATTTCTTTTATAATTAATATCAATTACTGCGAATAAATATAAAATAATTAATTTTTAAAATTAAATATAATTCACACAAAAATTTACATGTAAAATAAAATAATAATAAAATATTTAACTAGAATAAAATAATATTATATTTATTGCAAAAACATAATCTTATTTTAATAAATTTTATTATTAATTATAATTTAACAAATTTTATAAATAATTTTAAATAATTAAAAATTTAATTTAATAAAATTTTATAGTACAATTCTTTCAAATTTAACCCCTATTTTTTTTTTTTTTTTTTAATTTAAGATTTTAAATAAAACTATATTTTAAATTTCATTTATATATTAAATAAATAATAAATGTATAAAGATTTATTTTATATTAATATTATTAATAAATAATATTTTTTTACAATATATATATATATAATATTTATATATTAAATATAAATTTATTAATAATTAATAAATAATTTTTTTTTCATATATAAGACTATTTGGTCTATAAATTATATCACCCATTATATATATATATTTTATTAAATAAATGTTTATATATTTATAAATCATTTATATACTTAATATAAATTTGTTCCGTTTTTTTTAATTGTTTATTTAAATATTTAAAATAAAAAAA